AAGTTCTTTTCTCTATAAGAGGTGGAATAGAATAACCTGGTTGAAGCGTAATGATCATACGTTTGTAATGCATTGTATGTCCCATAATAGGTCCCATTCTTCTACCCTTTCCCGGGACTCGATGACTATTTATAGCTATTACCTTGACGCCAAAGAAGAGTTCGACCCAATGCTTTATTTCTGTCCTAGTTGATCCTGATTCGACATTAGAAGTATATTGATTGTTCCCCAATAACCGAATACTTTTTTCTGTAAATACTGCATATTTGATTCCATCCATAAATCCATTTTCTTCCCTATGAGTTCCAGTATCAATAAGAATTCTAGTTCTTACTGTTCATATGTTATGGTATGAATATACCATACCAATTCGGTATGTATGGATGATGAGATTCCATTGATACAGAGCCAATTCTAATAGACTTATTGAACGTTCCCATTGGCGTGCATCCAGCAGGAATTGAACCTACGAATTTGCCAATTATGAGTTGGGCGCTTTAACCATTCAGCCATGGATGCTTAACAGGGATCATCGTACATCGTAAATAACCAAATTCCAATTGAAATGAAATCTTTAGGAGGAATCAATGAGAGGACATCAATTCAAATCCTGGATCTTCGAATTGAGAGAGATATTGAGAGAGATCAAGAATTCTCACTATTTCTTAGATTCATGGACCAAATTCGATTCAGTGGGATCTTTCACTCACATTCTTTTCCACCAAGAACGTTTTATGAAACTCTTTGACCCCCGAATTTGGAGTATCCTACTTTCACGTGATTCACAGGGTTCAAGAAGCAATCGATATTTCACGATCAAAGGTATAATACTGCTTGTAGTAGCGGTCCTTATATCTCGTATTAACAATCGAAAGATTGTCGAAAGAAAAAATCTCTATTTGATGGGGCTTCTTCCTATACCTATGAATTCCATTGGACCCAGAAATGAGACATTGGAAGAATCTTTTTGGTCTTGCAATATCAATAGGTTGATTGTTTCGCCCCTGTATCTTCCAAAAGGGAAAAATATTTCTGAGAGTTGTTTCATGGATTCGCAAGAGAGTACTTGGGTTCTCCCAATAAATAAAAAGTGTATCATGCCTGAATCTAACCGGAGTTCGCGGTGGTGGAGGAACCGGATCGGAAAAAAGAGGGATTCTAGTTGTAAGGTATCTAATAAAACCGTAGTTGGAATTGAGATCTCATTCAAAGAGAAAGATAGCAAATATCTGGAGTTTCTTTTTTTATCCTATACGGATGATATGATCCGCAAGGACCATGATTGGGAATTGTTTGATCGTCTTTCTCCGAGGAAGAAGCGAAACATACTCAACTTGAATTCGGGACAGCTATTCGAAGTCTTAGGGAAAGACTTGATTTGTTATCTCATGTCTGCTTTTCGTGAAAAAAGACCAATTGAAGGGGGGGGGTTCTTCAAACAACAAGGAGCTGAGGCAACTATTCAATCAAATTATATTGAGCATGTTTCCCATCTCTTCTCGAGAAACAAGTGGGATATTTCTTTGCAAAATTGTGCTCAATTTCATATGTGGCAATTCCACCAAGATCTCTTCGTTAGTTGGGGAAAGAATCAGCACGAATCGGATTTTTTGAGGAACGTATCGAGAGAGAATTTGATTTGGTTAGACAATGTGTGGTTGGTAAACAAGGATCGGTTTTTTAGCAAGGTACGGAATGCATTGTCAAATATTCAAAAAGAAAGATCGATTCTTTGGGATCCTTCCTTTCTTCAAACGGAAGGAACAGAGATAGAATCAGATCGATTCCCGAAATGCCTTTTTGGATCTTCCTCAATGTCCCGGCTATTCGCGGAACGTGAGAAGCAGATGAATAATCATCTGCTTCCGGAAGAAATCGAAGAATTTCTTGGGAATCCTACAAGATCAATTCGTTCTTTTTTCTCTGACAGATGGTCAGAACTTCATATGGGTTCGAATCCTACTGAGAGGTCCACTAGAGATCAGAAATTTTTGAAGAAAAAACAGGATGTTTCTTTTGTTCTTTCCAGGCGATCGGAAAATAAAGAAATGGTTGATATATTCAAGATAATTACGTATTTACAAAATACCGTCTCAATTCATCCTATTTCATCAGATCCGGGATCTGATATGGTTCCGAAGGATGCACCGGATATGGACAGTTCCAATAAGATTTCATTCTTGAACAAAAATCCATTTTTTTATTTATTTCATCTATTCCATGGCCGGAACAAGGGGGGATACACGTTACACCATGATTTTGAATCAGAAGAGAGATTTCAAGAAATGGCAGATCTATTCACTCTATCAATAACCGGGCCGGATCTGGTGTATCATAGGAGATTTGCCTTTTCTATTGATTCCTACGGGTTAGATCAAAAAAAATTCTTGAATAAGGTATTCAACTCCAGAGATGAATCGAAAAAGAAATCTTTATTGATTCTACCTCCTCTTTTTTATGAAGAGAATGAATCTTTTTATCGAAGGATCAGAAAAAAATT